ATTTATTATTTGTTCTTTTTTTTATATATATATTTTGTCTTTCTAATTATTTAGAATCCATTTAATAGATTTATATATTAAGATTTATATATTAAATTAATTTTTAATAAATTAATTATTGTTTATAATAAGAATATTAGTTTTTACAACTCAAGAGTTGTCCAATGAATCCGTTGATTCCGAATCGCGGGATAGAGAGACAGATGACGAATTGATTTCTTACCTATGTCACAAGATTTTTGTTAGTATCATCTATAATGATAATAATAGATGAATCAAAAACTTTCAATTGAATATATTCTTTCAATTGGTATTTTTACTTATCCATCCGCGTATCTTTCAAAAATAGAAACTTAGGGAAGTGCTTTATAAACATATGGATAAAAATAACGTATTTCATTTAGCCTCGTCATGCCTACTATCACTAGTTATTTCGGTTTTCTACTAGCAGTTTTAACTCTAACCTCAGCTCTATTTATCGGTCTGAACAAGATACGACTTATTTGATTGAAATTAATTGAATGCACAATTCAAAAAAAGAAACATTTCTGTGGTATTCCATATATTCTATATATTGATATTGTAGAGTTCTTTACCTTGTCAATTCAATTTCCAATTTTTGGTCATTGAGATTCATGGGCAATACAGATTAATATTTTAAGGATAGATATTACCTCTCCTTTTCCTCGTTCAACTAAATTGAAATGATTGAAGTTTTTCTATTTGGAATCGTATTAGGTCTAATTCCTATTACTTTGGCTGGATTATTTGTGACCGCATATTTACAATACAGACGGGGGGATCAGTTGGACCTTTGATTAATTACCAGTTCGTTTTTTGATTGACCTCCTATAAAGGAAGTAGGAGGTCAAATTTTTATTTCTGTTGAATTATTTCAGTAGAATTTTCGATCTAACAACAACAAGAATCGAATCACGCTCTGTAGGATTTGAACCTACGACATCGGGTTTTGGAGACCCGCGTTCTACCGAACTGAACTAAGAGCGTTTTATTATCAAACTAAATGCAACCCTAATATATCTTGCATACATATATTATCATATAGAATATCATAAAATGAAATAAAAAAAAGATTGATTCGGTATATGTATGTTAAATTTTTATGGATCTCAATTGATTCCTCGTTACTGTTCAGAAGATAAGTAATAGGTAGGGATGACAGGATTTGAACCCGTGACATTTTGTACCCAAAACAAACGCGCTACCAAGCTGCGCTACATCCCTTTCAATTGGTCTACAGTGTCATTGTAGAGAATCCCTGTCTTGTTTTCCACATTTTTTATTTATTTCCTCCATTGGTATATACAAATTATCTTGCCATTTCTTCTTTTTTGTCTCATATCATATATAAAATATAATAAAAAGACTTATATACGTATGAAATAATAAATATGAAATCCGCCGTAAAGAAAAATGAATATTTGGGGGGGCGGAAAGCGACATATTTTTTTTAATAAAAAAGGGAATATCTACCGAATTGAACTGTTGTACATTTCAATTTGAATTAGGAATTCCGCGGACAATACAAGCGGTTATTAACTATATATACATTTGATGGTATGTAATACCATTATGTATTACAAATTACTATAAAGTAGGAGGGTTTTAAATGCGAGATCTAAAAACATATCTCTCCGTGGCACCGGTAGTAAGTACTATATGGTTCGGGGCTTTAGCGGGTCTATTAATCGAGATCAATCGTTTATTCCCGGATGCGTTGGTATTCCCATTTTTTTCATTCTAGTTATTGACTTGGGAAGGGGTGAAGAAGATTAGAAAAACAATCAAATATCTGTGACTAATCCCCTTCCCCTTCTTTTTTTTAGAGTTTTTATACTTAGAATAAGTTAGAAAAGAGAAAGAATAAAAATGGATTCCACCTCAGTCAAACTCGGACTCGGCGCCCGGTTCCAAGTGAGAACGAAAATGAAAATGTGATGGCTAGGGCAACAATATCATACAAGATACTTAAATGAAAAACTGTACTGCGATTCTAAATTTATAAATCATTGTATTACTATATTTTATATTTGATTGCAACGAAATCTTTCATAATTTTATTTCGAGTTACCAACTTCTCTTTTTTTCTTCATTTTGGATCGGAAAATGGAAGAGTTGCGTGAATCAAAAATCCAAAGGAGGTTCATGGCCAAGGGTAAAGATGCCCGAGTAACAGTTATTTTGGAATGTACTCGTTGTGTTCGAAACGGTGTTAAGAAGGAATCAATGGGGATTTCCAGATATATTACTCAAAAGAATCGACACAATACGCCTAGTCGATTGGAATTGAGAAAATTCTGTCCCCGTTGTTACAAACATACGATTCATGGGGAGATAAAGAAATAGATCGAACCGATCGTCTGTGTGTCACCCTTTTCCAATCCAAGGAAGATGAAAAATTACATATATTAGACATATTTTAGATTTCAATATAAACAAACCAAATCCTATTTCTTAATTCTAAATCATTTTAGATCCGATCGAAATAGGATTTTCGGGATAAGGAATAAACAAACCATGGATAAATCCAAGCGACTCCTTCTTAAATCCAAACGATCTTTTCGTAAGCGTTTGCCCCCGATTCAATCGGGGGATCGAATTGATTATAGAAACATGAGTTTAATTAGTCGATTTATTAGTGAACAAGGAAAAATATTATCTAGACGGGTAAATAGATTGACCTTAAAACAGCAACGCTTAATTACTATTGCTATAAAACAAGCTCGTATTTTATCTTTGTTACCTTTTCTTAATAATGAGAAACAATTTGAAAGAAGCGAGTCGACCGCTAGAACTATTGGTCTTAGAACCAGGAATAAATAGGCTTACTCTTCAATTGAATTAAAATTAGAATCCAAACTCAACCGCAGATTGATGCTTTGTTCGAAAAATCCGAAAATCTAGATTTGATTGTCGTGTCGTAAGAAAAAAAAAAGAATAGGGGAAGAAGAATAAATCTTTTTTTTATTGAACATATTTGCTCATTTTGACCACTTTATCATATTATGATATTTTATCATACTAATTTCTACTCTACCTTCTCGGAGTTCATTCTCCAGAGAACTCCATTTTAAGCATTCCGCTGGATTCTTTCCAATCTTCTTATTTTATGATCTCATTGGAAATCATATAAAGACAATTCCTATTTAATATAGCGATTTGGGCAAGTATTTTACGATTAAGAAGCAACTGCCTCTTGTACAGATTGTGTATGAATCTACTATAACTGTAGTCTACCTTATTATATCGAATTACTGCATTTATTCGAGTGATCCACAACTGTCGAAAATTTCTTTTTTGCCTACCTCTATCCCGATAAGCTGAAGCCAAAGCTCTTATTTTCTGTTGAGTAATAGTTCGAGTAAGTCTTGAGTGAGCCCCTCGAAAGCTTGATGCAAATAAACGAATTTTTGTTCTACGTCTCCGAGCTATATATCCTCGTTTAATTCTAGTCATTGAATAAATGAAACTTTGATGAATAACTAATCGATTTCCTTTCTTTCAGTTATTCCTTTCTCCTTTCCCTAGTCTATTAATAACAAAACGTATTTTTCCAATGTATAAAATAAAAATTCCAATGGCTTTTGCTACTATAACCTTCCCGACCACGATTTCTTTTTTTGTTCTAGTCACCCGAAAATACGAAATTGTATTGGTACTAGGTATAAAAAAAAACAAACATAGAGTAAATAAATAAAAATAGAAATGGATAAAGAAATAGTGGGTTCCTTCGTTTCTATGGTTACTTCTTAAACGGTGAGGTCCTCTCTATACACCGGAGCTCCTTCTTTTATTTCATCAATGTTATTGTTAACTTGTACAGTTCACCCTCTTTGGCTCTACCCATGAATTAGCTAGTAATCGGTCTTTCACAACGAGATCCACCTATACAGTAACGGTATTTAATTATGAAGATTAGTTGGGTAGCTGACCCTCTTAGTCCGTTCTTGGAAGAATAAGGCCATAATCTTTCTGTTAAATAGGATTTCCTCTGCTTAATGGATAAGCATTTGTTACCAATGGGGAATTCTTTCTCATCTAAAATTGAAAATTGAGGTGATTGGATTTGCACCAATAGAAACCATAAATTTGATACCCAATAAAAGGATACGATAAATCTTTTTTATTTATTTTTAGGTAGTGAACGGAGTTCTTCCATTCATTCTATCCTATTCACTGGTACTTATCACTGATACGGGAAAAATTTTGTACTTTCTTTTGTCCCGGTCCATGGTCTGAACGAGTCGCACATACACCCTAGTACATGTTCCTCGACGCTGAGGGCATCCCCGAAGGGCGGGCGATTTGGTGACATTTCTGATTGGCTGTCTTGTGTTTCTAATAAGTTGTTTAATAGTTGGCATGTTGAATTGTATACATAATGAGTTGGTTTAGATCAATCCTAACCGGATGATTATGAATTACTTCTATATTCTATATTAATAGGATTAATAGTAATAGAAAATATTATATTAACCCCCGGTAAGAAGATAAAATCTAAAATTTCGGATTTTTGCGTGAAATCCCTGCTATTTTTTATTCAACCGCTACAAGATCAACAATTCCATGAGCTTGGGCTTCTGTTGCTGACATAAAAACATCCCTTTCCATGTCTTCGGATACAACCCATAAGGGTTTGCCTGTTCTTTGTACATAAACCCTTGTGATGGTTTCGCGCAGCTTCAGTAATTCTTCCGCTTCCAGGATAAATTCTCCTGTTTGTGCCTCATAAAAAGAACTAGCAGGTTGATGGATCATTACCCTGATGATTTAATAAATGGTTTTGTTTTCTCTATCTCGCATGATCATGATGAGTCAAAGATAATAAAAAAACAAGATAGGATTAACAACCGTACAGGCATCCTTTGTGCAGTGCATACGGCTCCACAATGGAATTCATTTTTACCTTCCATCGAAGGAATAGAAAATAGAGGATCTATCAGACCCAGAGCAGTAAATGATCCAATAACCACCCTTCCTTTTTTTTTAGTAATTTTAAAATACTATGATGGTTCCGTTGCTTTATTATTTCGTTTGTTATTTAGCAATCCCAAAGTTTCTTTTTTTTCGTATTTCAATTTTCAAATAAATATAAATAAATATTTCGTAGTCTTTCATAACAGAAATATTGTTAAGAGCCTTCCGTCGTGAAAACAAAAAAGTTTGTGACGCTGAAAGAGGCCTCCGATAAATCAGCTAAAATCGGAAATGCCTTTTATCTCATACTACTCTTTCGATACATAATCTAATCGTTTAGAAAAAAACAAGAAAAAAAAAATTCTCATATCGAATTCAAAGTGCCATGCTATTATTACTTAATATTCATATTTTATATGGCGAAGGCATAGTTTTCTTTTTTGTCTAAAAAAAAAAAAAAACTCATTGGCGCCGAGCGTGAGGGAATGCTAGACGTTTGGTAATTTCTCCTCCGACCAGAATAAAAGATCCCATTGAAGCGGCTAATCCCATGCATATTGTCTGTACATCTGGTCGCACAAATTGCATAGTATCATAAATAGCTACTCCGGGTATTACCCATCCACCGGGAGAGTTTATAAATAAATACAGATCTTTGGTATCATCCTCTATACTGAGATATACCATAAGACCAATAAGTTGATTCGAGATCTCGCTATCAACCTCTTGGCCTAAAAAAAGTAATCTTTCTCGATAAAGTCGGTTGATTAGGATAAAATTGTATCCCTTAAGAACCGTACGGGCACCTTTTGATGCATACGGTTCAAAAAAAATAGCGAAAAAAAGAATCAATGTTTAGATTCTAGCCTTCTTTAGAGGCCTCTTTCTAACTTCTAATGAAGGGGCTTTTTTTTGCTTCCCTTCCATTTTTCAAGAAAGATGAGTTTTGTCCTTTGGCCCCCGGTCGTTTATCTATACTATAAATTTCAATAAATAAAAAACCAATTCATTAAATTTATCGAACTAACTTTTCATTGATGTATTGTTTCATCGAGATCAAATTTAAATTGCGATGTCATTTTCTTGTTCCCGAATGGTCTTCTTCAATTCTTTTAGGTTTATGCTCTACTCCGAGTAAAGATCTGCCCGATTTGGATTTGCACATATAGGACAAATGCCCCAATAGCATGTCTTTTTGCTACGACTTCCTTTTTTTTTTCAATTTACTTCATGCTTTTAACCAAATATTCAACCAACCTATTCATCATATTACTCGATTGATTAACAGTTTTATATCAATGCTATTTATAAATAGAATATGATACAAGTAGTAATCATAGATTAGATAGATTAAAAATTTCGTTTTTTCTAAGCGGAGCCTGGATACTTCATTTTATTAGTACAACCAAGAAAACCATAAATTATTCTAATTGATAATATTAATCTGGATACCCCCCAAAAAATAGATCTAATTGCACTTCACGCTCCAAATTTTTGATAATTAAATTAATCCGTCTTGGGCGAAAGAGAGGATATCTCGATCGGGGGAGAAAACGGGGAAATACCATATGACCCAATATATCTGACAAGTCGCACTATACGTCAACCCACGATGCATCTTCCTCTCCAGGACTTCGAAAAGGTACTTTTGGAACACCAATAGGCATTAAAGCAAAGAAAAAAGAATTAAGTACTATAGCTCACTTTGATGTGGAAGCGTAACAACGGGTTTATTGTCTTAATAAATAAGATCGGCCTTTATCAGATTTTATCATTTTATACTGAATAAGTTCATAAAAAAGGAAAACAGAACATAATGAATAAAGGAAAATTCTTCCGAATAGGTCTTTTGAATGATGAACAAATATGTATACATTCACTCATATAAAATAGGATCAATTCCCATCCACCATTGCGTATTGGTACTTATCGAGTATAGAATAGATCTGCTTCTTTTTGTTCCTACGAATAGAATAGAATTGTTCCGTTATTACTAAAAGAATAGACCAAATATTAATCCTTTCGCCAAGATAATCCCCTCAAAAGGGGAGGTCCATAGCATAGTTTTTTTCAGTGCAATAAAGTTACATAGTGTCTATTTTTCGTTGATAAAGGGGTATTTCCATGGGTTTGCCTTGGTATCGTGTTCATACCGTTGTATTGAATGATCCCGGTCGTTTGCTTTCTGTTCATATAATGCATACAGCTCTAGTTGCTGGTTGGGCCGGTTCAATGGCCCTATACGAATTAGCAGTTTTTGATCCCTCTGATCCTGTTCTTGATCCAATGTGGAGACAAGGTATGTTCGTTATACCCTTCATGACTCGTTTAGGAATAACCAATTCGTGGGGGGGTTGGAGTATCACAGGAGGGACTATAACGAATCCGGGTATTTGGAGTTACGAAGGTGTGGCCGGAGCACATATTGTGTTTTCTGGATTGTGCTTCTTAGCAGCTATCTGGCATTGGGTGTATTGGGATCTAGAAATATTTTGTGATGAACGTACAGGAAAACCTTCTTTGGATTTGCCGAAGATTTTTGGAATTCATTTATTTCTCTCAGGGTTGGGTTGCTTCGGTTTTGGCGCATTTCATGTAACAGGATTGTATGGTCCGGGAATATGGGTATCCGATCCTTATGGATTAACCGGAAGGGTACAAGCTGTAAATCCTGCGTGGGGTGTCGAAGGGTTTGATCCTTTTGTTCCGGGCGGAATAGCCTCTCATCATATTGCAGCAGGTACATTGGGCATATTAGCGGGCCTATTCCATCTTAGTGTTCGTCCGCCCCAACGTCTATACAAAGGATTACGTATGGGAAATATTGAAACCGTCCTTTCGAGTAGTATCGCTGCTGTCTTTTTTGCAGCTTTTGTTGTTGCTGGAACTATGTGGTATGGTTCAGCAACTACCCCGATTGAATTATTTGGGCCCACTCGTTATCAATGGGATCAGGGATACTTCCAGCAAGAAATATATCGAAGAGTTAGTGCCGGGCTATCCGAAAATCAAAGTTTATCAGAAGCTTGGTCTAAAATTCCTGAAAAATTAGCTTTTTATGATTACATCGGGAATAATCCCGCAAAAGGTGGATTATTCAGAGCGGGTTCCATGGACAATGGGGATGGAATAGCTGTTGGGTGGTTAGGACACCCTGTTTTTAGAGATAAAGAAGGGCGCGAACTTTTTGTACGCCGTATGCCGACCTTTTTTGAAACATTTCCGGTTGTTTTAGTAGACGGAGACGGAATTGTTAGAGCCGATGTTCCTTTTCGAAGAGCAGAATCGAAGTATAGTGTTGAACAGGTCGGTGTAACTGTTGAGTTCTATGGCGGTGAACTCAATGGAGTCAGTTATAGTGATCCTGCTACTGTGAAAAAATATGCTAGACGTGCTCAATTGGGTGAAATTTTTGAATTAGATCGTGCTACTTTGAAATCCGATGGGGTTTTTCGTAGCAGTCCAAGGGGTTGGTTTACTTTTGGGCATGCTTCGTTTGCTTTGCTCTTCTTCTTCGGACACATTTGGCATGGTGCTAGAACCTTGTTCAGAGATGTCTTTGCTGGGATTGACCCAGATTTGGACGCTCAAGTAGAATTTGGGGCATTCCAAAAACTTGGAGATCCAACTACAAAAAGAGTATAGTCTGATACAAGATTGCTCTGTTCCTTTTTTCCTTTCTTTTTTGATTTGACATAGATAGGGTACCGGATAAATCTTGATTCGGATTGCTTACTTTTCATTTCTTTGACTCTTGTCTTGGTCTTTTTTTTATCCGGAAAAAGATCCCAACTAAACAGGTATGGAAGCTATAATTGTAAACCGAAATCAAATCTATGGAAGCATTGGTTTATACATTCCTCTTAGTCTCGACTCTAGGAATAATTTTTTTCGCTATCTTTTTTCGCGAACCGCCTAAAGTTCCAACAAAAAAGGTGAAATGATTTCTCATTATCTCAATTGAAGTAATGAGCCTCACAATATTGTGAGGCTCATTACTTCAACTAGTCCCCGTGTTCCTCGAATGGATCTCTTAGTTGTTGAGAGGGTTGCCCAAAAGCAGTATATAAGGCATACCCAGTAAAACTTACAAGTAAACCAGATATAGAGATGGCAACTAGGGTTGCTGTTTCCATTATTATATAATTTCAAGACCACAATGGATCTATGATAAGATCATTTATTTACAACGGAATGGTATACAAAGTCAACAGATCTCACTGAATAAAAAAAATATAGGATTATTTATGGCTACACAAACCGTTGAGGATAGTTCTAGATCTGGGCCAAGACGAACTATTGTAGGGGATTTATTGAAACCATTGAATTCGGAATATGGTAAAGTGGCTCCTGGGTGGGGAACTACGCCTTTGATGGGTGTCGCGATGGGTCTATTTGCGATATTCCTATCTATTATTTTGGAGATTTATAATTCTTCCATTTTACTGGACGGAATTTCAAGCAATTAGATTCGATTCACAAGAACCCCTAAATAACTTTTCAATAAAAAGTAAAGTATGTAGGTTTCGGCTTTTTAGCCCACTCTTTTTTGGTAGTTCGATCGTGGAATTTCTTTTTTTTTCTGTATTTCCGGAATATGAGTGTGTGACTTGTTAGAATTGATCCTATGGATACGACAGAGAAGAAGTCGGTCATCTTGATCAAGATGATTTTATCTCGTTGGATATTCAGTCTAGGCTAGTATCTGGAGCACAGAATATATGAAATAGATTACAAAATATTAGAACAAATATTAGAACTATGATTCATACTTATCAGACCTCGTGGCCGGACTCCGAAAAAAGAGTTAGAAGTGCTAAATTAAAAAAATTTTATTCTTTCGTTTATACTTATTTTGGGTAAAGGATAAACGTTTCTTTGTCTTTTTTTCATTATATTAAGTCATTGAATAAGTGATAATCCAAGGGTTCTTACTCAGGGAATTTTTGAACTTTTTTTGGAAGGTTTTATTGAATCATCGTGGTTCTAGTATGAATCTAAGGTTTTAATTGATTCATAGGGTCTTAACAAGAGAATTCCTATCAATAATAAAGAAAACAAG